ATGTGTAATATTATAATAATATAAATATAAACTTTTTGTAGTATATGCTTAAATTGTTAATAATGTAAATATAAACGTGTTTTTAGCAAAATTATAGTGCGCTAGTACTTTAGCTAATAGTTTTGTGGACACATTATTACAATAGTGTAAGTAAAACACTTTGAGGGTGAATAAAAAATTTTCTAGGGTTCTTCCTGTTTCCGGGGGGTTTTCAGGAGTGTTAAGTATCCTAGGAGTTTAGGGGGGTAGGGGGGTTTACGCGAAAAAGCCGGGGGGGGGTGTATTGAATATTTTAGGGCTTGTTTTCACTATTTATGCTCTTGATTTCAGTAATGCAATTTAACAGCGTAAAGTCTTGTATTGAATATTTTAGGGCTTGTTTTCACTATTTATGCTCTTGATTTCAGTAATGCAATTTAACAGCGTAAAGTCTTAATAATACTTTCAACCCTTTTTGTCTATTTCAAGGTGAATGTTCCACCTTACTTTAAATCTTTTTACTACACTGTGAAATGCCAGTTGAAAAGCTAAAGAGAAAAAAGTACCAGTAACCCTCTGGAAGAAATGCTCGGCATGGTGGGTAATGAGGTGGATGTTTGACACCATTAACTTATGCAAGCGTCAAGGGAAGAATGGGGAATAATATCAATTTATGGCCTTGAAATAGGAACCAAATGCCAGGAATAATTCAATTAGTACAACCCCCACAGTTATTGTCCCTTACATCAATAAGAGTATGCATTAAGAAATCAACTGATGGTAGGTTCTTACTGCATTAAATATGTCTCTTTAGTTTTAGTTATGTTGAAGGTTACCATGACTTGTTTTCAGTAAATGTTTTGGTTGTCAAACAAAATTCCATGTTTTAAATCAATGTTTATTTGAGTATTGAATTCATGTCTGTTAATTCATTTACAGAGATAGTAACTTATACAATCAATGTTATATATAAGTTAATGGTGTATTTACAAATATAATGTTCTTGAATAACTTTTATCTTAAATGGTCGATATATGTTCATGGTGATATTACATATATGTACAAAGGCCGTGTGGCGTAGTCCGGCAAAGAATAGTTTAGTTTAGAATCCTAGCTTTGGGAGTTAGGGGTGGGGGTTAAAATCCCCCTTCTTTGAAGCAGTAGGAAGGATTTTAACCTTCGGCATCCGGTTTACAAGACCGGCGCTCTGGCACTGAGCTACTATTGCATTGTCATTCAAGGACTTTGTTTTCGAGTCATCCTACTGTAGGGGTTAGGACAAGGAAGAGGAAGAAGTAGAGGAATGATGCGACTTGGCCGATGATGATAAAAGGGTGTTCGACTGGTATTCCTCCAATTCAGGTGAGGATTATAACGTCTGCAATTAGAAGCCAGAATAGGAATTGTGTGAAGGGTCGGAATGTCAGGCTTCGTTGTTTTGATGTATGTAAAATAGGTACTACTATAAGTACGAGAATAGAGGCTAGGAGGGCTAAGACTCCACCTAGTTTGTTAGGAATTGAGCGTAGGATGGCGTAGGCGAATAGGAAATATCATTCTGGTTTGATGTGCGGTGGTGTAACTATGGGGTTCGCGGGGGTGAAGTTGTCTGGGTCTCCTAGAAGGTTTGGGGAGAATAAGGCTAATGAGATGAGGGCAATTAATAGTGCTGCGAAGCCTAGGAGGTCTTTGTAGGAGAAGTAGGGGTGGAAGGAGATTTTATCTGCATCTGAGTTAAGACCGGTTGGGTTATTTGAGCCGGTTTCGTGTAGGAAAATTAGGTGAACAAGAGTTATTGCTGCGATTACAAATGGAAATAGGAAGTGGAAGGCGAAGAACCGGGTGAGGGTGGCATTGTCTACTGAGAAGCCGCCTCAAATTCATTGTACTAGGGAGTTTCCGATGTAAGGAACAGCTGATAGGAGATTGGTAATGACGGTGGCCCCTCAGAATGATATCTGTCCTCATGGAAGTACGTAACCTACGAAAGCAGTCATTATCACTAGGAGGAGGAGGATTACTCCGATGTTTCATGTCTCTTTGTAGAGGTACGAGCCGTAGTAGAGGCCTCGTCCGATGTGGAGGTAAATACAGATGAAGAAGAAGGATGCACCGTTAGCATGTATATTCCGGATTAGTCATCCGTAGTTTACATCACGGCAGATGTGGGCGACGGATGAGAAGGCTGTGGCGATATCTGATGTGTAGTGTATGGCGAGGAAGAGGCCTGTGAGGAGTTGGGCGGCTAGGCAGAGTCCCAGCAGTGAGCCAAAGTTTCATCAGACAGAAATATTGGCGGGGGCTGGGAGGTCTACTAGTGCATCGTTTGCAATTTTAAGTAGGGGGTGGGTTTTTCGGAGATTGGCCATTAAGGTTCTTGTAGTTGAATAACAACGGTGGTTTTTCAAGTCACTAGTCCTGGTTAGAGTCCTGGCAGGAATTTATGGCTTATGTTATGTTTATATTTTTGTTTGGGTTAATTTTAGGTTTGGCTGCTGTTGCTTCTAATCCGTCTCCTTACTTTGCTGCATTAGGTTTGGTTATGGTTGCAGGTATGGGGTGTGGTGTTTTAGTGGGGCATGGTGGTTCTTTTTTATCTTTAGTTTTATTTTTAATTTATTTAGGTGGGATGTTAGTTGTATTTGCGTATTCTGCGGCACTTGCTGCGGAACCTTACCCGGAAGGGTGAGGCAGTTGACCAGTTTTAGGGGTTATACTGGTTTATGTCTTGGGTGTTGTATTAACCTCAGGTCTGTTTTGAGGGGGTTGATATGAGGGTTCTTGGGTTTCAGCTGATGAGTTTGGAGAGTTTTCAATGTTTCGGGGGGATATTGCAGGTGTTGCGCTTATATATTCTATGGGGGGAGGGATGTTAGTTATAGGGGCGTGGGTCTTGCTTTTAACTTTATTTGTAGTCTTAGAATTAACTCGGGGGTTGAGTCGTGGGGCACTTCGTGCTGTTTAGACTAGAAGGAGGAGTATTGCTAGAGCGAGGGTAAAAAAGAATAGGGACAAGTATGTTTTGATTATGCCTTGTTGGATGTTATTTGTGGTTGTTACTAATGGAATGTTCACTGAGGTAATTGCTTTCGGACCTGTTTTTTCTAACCAGGTTTGGTCAACTATTTGGGCTGCAATGGTTTGTCCAAGGATGAGGTTTAGTTTTGGGGGGAGTCGGTGGATGATTGCTGGAAAGAACCCTAGCATGTTGGAGAAGTGATGTGTTGGTAGGTTGGGGGTAGTTTTAAATTGTTTGCTGGTTAGCGAGGCTAGTTCTAGGGCAGTGAGGACTCCGATGATTGTTACGGTGAGGGCGGCTAGTTTTAGAATAGGGGGTATGGATATGACAGGTGTTTTGAGGGGGATAATGTTGGAGGTGATTAAAAGGCCGGCGATGATGCTTCCTCAGGCTAGGCGTTTGATGGGGTTAATTACAGTGGGGTTGTTTTCGTTAATGGGGGACAGTGGGTTGAATCGGGGGTGGCCTATGGACACGAAGAAAACTACTCGGAGGCTGTAGACGGCGGTGAAGGAAGTGGCTAGAAGAGTTAGGACTAGGGCTCAGGCGTTGAGGTAGGATGTGTTTAGTGCTTCAATAATTGCATCTTTGGAGAAGAAGCCAGCCAGGAAGGGTGTACCTGTGAGGGCCAGGCTGCCAATAGTCAGGCATGAGGATGTGAAAGGGGTGAGGTGGTGTATGCCTCCTATTTTTCGGATGTCTTGTTCATCATTGAGGCTGTGAATAATAGAGCCCGAGCAAAGGAATAGTATAGCTTTAAAGAAAGCGTGAGTACAGATATGCAGAAAGGCCAATTGAGGTTGGTTAAGACCGATGGTTACCATTATTAGTCCTAGTTGGCTAGATGTTGAGAATGCGACAATTTTTTTAATGTCGTTTTGGGTGAGGGCGCAGGTCGCGGTAAATAGAGTAGTGAGTGCGCCTAGGCATAAGCAGGTGGTCAAGGCTGTGGGGTTGTCTTCTATTATTGGGCTAAGTCGAATAAGAAGAAAAATTCCTGCTACGACTATTGTGCTGGAGTGCAGTAGGGCAGAGACCGGCGTAGGGCCCTCCATGGCGGAGGGGAGTCATGGGTGAAGTCCGAATTGGGCCGATTTACCAGTTGCGGCAACGATTAAGCCCAGGAGGGGGAAGGTAAGGTCTATGTTCTTGGATGCAGCAAATATTTGTTGTATTTCTCAGGAGTTTAGGTTGGTTGCGATTCATGCTATTGTAAAAATTAGTCCGATGTCACCAACTCGGTTATAGAGCACTGCTTGGAGAGCTGCTGTATTGGCGTCTGCTCGGCCGTATCATCAGCCGATGAGGAGGAATGATATAATTCCTACACCCTCTCATCCGATGAAGAGTTGAAATATGTTATTGGCTGTCACTAGAATAATTATTGCGATGAGGAATACTAGGAGATATTTGAAGAAACGGTTTATGAAGGGGTCTGCGTGTATGTATCAAGAGGCGAATTCAAGGATAGATCATGTGACATAAAGGGCGATTGGGGTGAAGATGATTGAGTAAAAGTCAAATTTGAGGCTGATGTTAACATCAAAAGTGTGGGTGTTTATTCAGGCCCAGTTGGTGATGATTGTTTCTGCGCCTTCGTCAAGGAATAGAAATAGGGGGAGGAGGCTAATAAAAAAGGCTAGTTTGACTGCTGTTTTGACTTTGGTGATGGCTCAGTCGTCTTTTTGAGGGGTTGGTGTTAGGGTGGTTAAAACTGGGTAGAGTAGGAGGAGAAAAATCATGATTAGGCTCGAAGTTATTATGATTGGGGTATAGTGCATAGCTGCTACTTGGATTTGCACCAAGAGTTTTTGGTTCCTAAGACCAACGGATGAGCTGTTATCCTTTAGAAGCTTTTTGGGCGAGTGAGCCCCGGAGTTTAACCAAGGTGACGAAAATTAGCAGTTTTCGATGCTGTCGAGCCTCTCTCGGTGGACAAGGGGATTTTAACCCCCGTCTTTAGAATCACAATCTAATGTTTTTGTTAAACTAAGTCTACAGGCGGTTCAGCCTCAAATTAGTTCTGGTTTCAGAATTAAAAGTATTAGGGGGAGGAGGTGTAGGATTATAAGTAGATGTTCTCGGGAGTGGGTGGGGTCTAAGGCGATGATGTGGGACGGGACGGGGCCTCGTTGGGTTATTAGGAATATGTAAAGTGAGTAGCCAGCAGTAATGAGTGTTCCAGCTCCTGTTAATGCGAGGGTTCATCAAGATCAGTTAAATAAAGAGGTAATGATTATTAGTTCTCCCATCAGGTTTGGGAGAGGGGGGAGGGCTAGGTTGGCAAGGCTAGCAATAAACCATCAGCAGGTTATTAGTGGAAGAACTATTTGTAAGCCTCGGGCTAGGACTATAGTTCGGCTATGGGTTCGTTCGTAGTTGGTGTTAGCTAGGCAGAAAAGTGCGGAAGATGTTAGTCCGTGAGCAATTATAAGAATTAGGGCCCCTGTAAAACCCCACGGTGTTTGAATAAGGATGCCTGCTGCGACTAGGCCTATGTGGCTTACTGATGAGTAAGCAATGAGCGACTTAAGGTCAGTTTGTCGAAGACAAATGGATCCTGTTATGATTACTCCTCATAGGGCAAAAATAATAAAGGGGTAACTTAGTTCTTTTGTTAGTGGCTCTAGCATGATTATTATTCGTATTATTCCGTAGCCTCCTAGTTTTAGGAGGACGGCGGCAAGAATTATTGAGCCTGCAATGGGGGCTTCAACGTGGGCTTTGGGGAGTCAAAGGTGGGCGCCGTAAAGGGGTATTTTTACTAGGAATGCGATCAAGCAGCCAGCTCATCAGAATTTGTCAGCAAATGATGATAGTTCCATTGCTGGAGCATATTGGAGGGTAAGAAGCGATAGGGTTCCTGTATTGTTTTGAAGAATAAGTAGGGCGACAAGTAAAGGAAGGGAGCCTGCTAGCGTATAAAACAGGAAGTAGGTGCCTGCGTTAAGACGTTCAGTTTGATTACCCCACCGGGTGATAATAATTAGGGTGGGGATTAGGGTAGCCTCAAATATAACGTAAAATATAATTACTTCGGTTGCACTAAAGGCTAGGATCAGAAAAATTTGTAGAGACGTTAGTAGTGTAATGTATATTCGTTGGCGGTTAATGGGCTCGGAGGAGGTATGGTTTTGGCTTGCAAGAATTATTAGAGGGAGGAGCCAGCAGGTAAGGACTAGGAGGGGGGTTGATAGTGGGTCTGTTGCCATGTACTGATTAATAAATGATCAGCCTGTTTCTGCTGTGATGTTAAATCAGATGAGGCTGGCTAATGCAATAATGAGACTGTAAGCTAGGGTTGTAGCCCATAGTAGTTTAGCGGGGGTAATTCATGTGACTGGGATAAGCATAATAGTTGGGATGAGGATTTTTAGCATTGTAGGAGGTTGAGGTTTTGTAACCGGTCAGTGCCATGGGTGCGGGCGGTGGCAACTAGTAATGCTAGGCCGGCGCTAGCTTCGCATGCAGAGAAGGCTAGAAGGATTATGGGGGAGGCTGAAAAGTTTGTGGAGTCTAGTTGTAGTGTTCATAGAGAAAGGGCAATAAACAGGGAGAGTATCATACCTTCTAGACAGAGAAGTGCTGAGAGGAGGTGTGTTCGATGAAATGCCAGACCTGCTAGGCCTAGGGCGAAGGCTGATGAAAAAGCAAAGTGAGTGGGGGTCATTAGACGGTTGTGGACTTTAACCACAAGTTTTTGAGCCGAAATCAAAGGTTTTTTTTAAACTAACTGTCTATTCAGCTCATTCTAGGCCGCCTTGAAGTCACTCGTAGATCAAGCCCAAGGTTAGGAGAATAAGAACAGCGAATGCTCAGGTGAATGTGAGTAGGGGGGAGGATAGTTGGTCCCCTCAGGGAAGGGGAAGGAGGAGAGCGATTTCTAGGTCAAAAAGAAGGAATAGGATGGCTACGAGAAAAAAACGTATGGAGAATGGAAGTCGGGCTGATCCTAGAGGGTCGAAGCCGCACTCATAGGGTGAAAGTTTTTCATGGTCTGGGTTTATCTGTGGGAGTCAGAAGGAGACGATAGCTAGGATGGTTGAGAGTGCAATGGCAATTGTAATTACAGTTGTAATTAAATTCATTATCTTTCCTTGGATTTTAACCAAGACTAGGTGATTGGAAGTCACATGTACTAACCTTAATACTAGAAAGATTATGAACCTCATCAGTAGATAGAGATGTAGAGGAAGAGTCATACTACGTCTACGAAATGTCAGTATCAAGCGGCGGCTTCAAAGCCAAAGTGATGTTCGGAGGTAAAGTGGTATTGGATTTGTCGTAGAAGGCAGACAGCAAGGAATGTGGATCCAATAATTACATGTAGGCCGTGGAATCCTGTAGCTACAAAGAAGGTTGAACCGTAGACTCCGTCTGCAATTGTGAAGGGGGCTTCATAGTATTCTATAGCTTGGAGAAATGTAAAATAGAAACCAAGTAAGATGGTTAGGGTGAGGGATTGGATGGCCTGTTTTCGGTGGCCTTCTATGATGCTGTGATGTGCTCAGGTTACTGTGACTCCAGAGGCAAGTAAGACTGCTGTATTAAGTAGAGGTACTTCAAAGGGGTCTAGGGTGGTAATGCCTGTAGGGGGTCAGCAGCCGCCTAGTTCAGGGGTTGGGGCAAGGCTTGAGTGGTAAAAGGCTCAGAAGAATCCTAGAAAGAAAAATACTTCGGAGGTAATAAAAAGAATTATTCCGTATCGGAGCCCTTTTTGTACAGGGGGTGTGTGGTGGCCTTGATATGTGCCTTCTCGGACGATGTCTCGTCATCATTGATATATTGTGAGGAGGAGAAGTACTAAGCCTAGGCTTATTAGGGTCGTTGTGTGGAAGTGCATTCAGATTGCTAGACCTGATGTTATTAGTAGGGCGGCGACTGCGCCTGTTAGTGGTCAAGGGCTTGGGTCTACTATGTGGTATGCGTGTGCTTGATGGGCCATTAGACGTTTTCTTGTAGATAGAGGCTTAGGAGAAGAACAAATACGTAAGCTTGAATTATAGCAACGGCAACTTCTAGAAGTGTGAGCATTAGTAAGAGTGCGGATGTTAGGATGGCTACTGTGGGCATGAGGGGTAGGAGAACGAAGGCGGCGGTGGCGATTAGTTGAATTAGTAGATGGCCAGCTGTGAGGTTAGCTGTTAGCCGTACGCCTAGGGCTAATGGTCGAATGAATAGGCTAATTGTTTCGATGATGATAAGAATGGGAATTAGGAGGGTTGGGGTTCCTTCTGGCAGTAGATGTGCTAGGGCGTGGTTTGGCTGGTTTCGTATTCCGATAATAACGGTTGCTAATCAGAGAGGGACTGCAAAGGCTATGTTGAGTGAGAGTTGAGTAGTGGGGGTAAAGGTATAGGGGAGAAGGCCTAGCATATTTAGGGTGATGAGGAAGAGTATAAGAGATGCGAGTAGGGCAGCTCATTTATGGCCTCCTAGGCTTAGGGGCTGAAAAATTTGTTGGGTAAAGCGGTTGATAAATCAGCCCTGAAGGTTTAGTACGCGGTTGTTTAGTCATCGAGATGTAGGTTTAGGGAAGAGGACTCAGGGAAGAACTAAGGCTAAGGCTATCAGGGGAATTCCCAGGTATGTGGGGCTCATAAATTGGTCAAAGAAGCTTAGTGTCATGGTCAGTTTCAAGATTCTGTTTTGGGTTTTTCTGTGCTTTGAGGGGTGGGCTCATTAGGGAAAGTGTGTGCTAGGACTTTAGGAGGGATGATGGTCAGGAAGACTAACCACGAAAACACTAGGATGGCAAACCAGGGTGCGGGATTGAGTTGTGGCATACTCGCTAGGGGTGGGTGGGGGCCACCAATCTTTAGCTTAAAAGGCTAACGCTAGACCCTATTTAGCTTCTTAGCGAAGCGTCTTCAAGTATTAGGGAGGATCAGGTTTCGAATTGTTCTAGGGGAACAGCTTCTACAACAATTGGTATGAAGCTGTGGTTGGCTCCGCAGATTTCAGAGCATTGTCCGTAGAACACTCCAGGTCGAGATGCAATAAAGGCTGCTTGGTTTAGTCGGCCGGGGACTGCGTCTATTTTAACGCCAAGGGAGGGCACTGCTCATGAGTGTAAAACGTCTTCGGCGGAGATCAGTATACGGATTGGGGATTCAACTGGGACTACTATTCGGTGGTCTGCATCTAGAAGTCGGAACTGCCCGCTTGTTAGGTCTTGTGTGGGGATTATGTATGAGTCAAATCCTAGGTCTTCATAGTCTGTGTACTCATAGCTTCAGTATCATTGATGTCCTATGGCTTTAATTGTCAGGTGGGGGTCGTTGATTTCGTCTATTAGGTAGAGGATGCGAAGGGATGGAAGTGCGATGAGGGTGAGGATAAGGGCAGGGAGAATTGTTCAAATAATTTCAATTTCTTGTGAGTCTAAAATAAATTTGTTAGTTAGTTTAGTGGTTACTATAGCAACAATGATGTAAAGAACTAGGGTGCTGATGAGAAATACAATTATTAAGGCGTGGTCATGGAAATGAAGAAGTTCTTCTATAACAGGGGAAGCTGCGTCTTGAAATCCTAGTTGGGAGGGATGGGCCATTAATGCAAGACACGCGGGGGTTTAACCCACAATTCTGCCTTGACAAGGCAGTGTTATTAGCAATTTAACTAGTGTCTTATGAAGAAAGTGACAGAGCGGTTATGTGACTGGCTTGAAACCAATTTATGGGGGTTCGACTCCTCCCTTTCTCGTTAGAAAATTAGGCAGGAATGGCTGTGTGGGTTTTGTGCTCTTGCCAAGTTTGTTGAATTTGAACGAATGCAGGTTCTTCGAAGGTGTGGTAGGGAGGAGGGCAGCCATGTAGTCATTCGACATTTGTTGAGGTTAGTTCAACTCAAAGAACTTCACGTTTAGCTGCAAAGGCTTCTCAGATAATGAAAAGGAATATAATAACTGCTACAAGAGATACAAGGGAACCAATGGACGAGACTGTATTTCATAGGGTGTAAGCGTCTGGGTAGTCAGAATATCGTCGTGGCATACCAGCTAGGCCAAGGAAGTGTTGTGGGAAGAAGGTGAGATTTACTCCAACGAATATAACCCCGAAGTGGATTTTAGTCCATGTTTCGTGAAGAGTATAGCCTGAGAACAGGGGGAATCAGTGTACGAAGGCAGCAACGATTGCGAAGACAGCTCCTATTGACAGAACGTAGTGGAAATGGGCTACTACATAGTAGGTGTCATGGAGAACAATATCTAGTGAGGAATTGGCAAGGACAATCCCTGTAAGGCCTCCAACTGTAAAGAGGAAAATAAATCCAAGGGCTCATAATAGAGGGGTGTCTCATTTGATGGCCCCTCCGTGCAGAGTTGCTAGTCAGCTAAAAACTTTTACTCCGGTAGGAATAGCAATAATTATGGTAGCAGATGTAAAGTAGGCACGAGTGTCTACATCTATTCCAACTGTGAACATGTGGTGAGCCCATACGATGAACCCTAGAAGACCGATAGCCATCATTGCTCAAACCATTCCCATATAACCGAATGGTTCTTTTTTACCAGCGTAGTAGGCAACAATATGGGAGATTATTCCGAACCCGGGGAGGATGAGAATATAAACTTCTGGGTGGCCGAAGAATCAGAATAAATGTTGGTAAAGAATAGGATCTCCTCCCCCAGCTGGGTCGAAGAACGTGGTATTTAAGTTTCGGTCAGTTAGAAGTATTGTAATTCCGGCGGCCAAAACAGGGAGAGATAGAAGAAGAAGCACGGCCGTGATAAGTACAGCTCATACGAAAAGAGGGGTCTGGTATTGAGAAATAGCAGGAGGTTTCATGTTAATGATGGTAGTAATAAAATTAATGGCTCCTAAAATTGAGGATACACCTGCCAGGTGGAGGGAGAAAATAGTTAAGTCAACAGAAGCTCCTGCGTGAGCTAAGTTGCCTGACAGTGGTGGATAAACAGTTCAGCCTGTCCCTGCACCTGCTTCAACTCCTGAGGAGGCAAGAAGAAGTAAAAATGATGGAGGGAGAAGTCAGAAGCTCATATTATTCATTCGGGGGAATGCCATATCGGGGGCACCGATCATTAGGGGGATTAGTCAGTTTCCAAACCCTCCGATTATAATTGGTATTACTATAAAGAAAATTATTACAAAGGCATGCGCCGTAACAATTACGTTGTAGATTTGGTCGTCTCCGAGGAGAGCGCCTGGTTGGCTAAGTTCTGCTCGAATAAGAAGGCTTAGGGCTGTGCCTACTATTCCAGCTCAAGCACCAAATACTAGATAGAGGGTGCCGATGTCTTTGTGATTGGTCGAGAAAAATCAACGCGTGACTGCCACAGGTAGGATGGCTGAGTTTTTAAGCGGTGGCTTGTAGCCCCATAGACAGAGGTTCAAGTCCTCTTCCTGCCAGCCCTGAGGTGTTTTACATATCAGATTGCAAATCTGAAGAAGTAGGCTAATCGCCTACCGGGGCTTTCCCCCGCCTTTTCCAGGCGGGCGGGGGAAAGGTAGACGGATGCTCGCTGGTTTGGGCGCTTAGCTGTTAACTAAGATTTTGTAGGATCGAGGCCTGCCTGTCTAGTAAGGCTTTAGCTTAATTAAAGTGTCTGTTTTGCATGCAGAAGATGTGGGTTAGTGTCCCGCAAGTCTTATCAGGGGCTGGGAGATTTTCACTCTCGCTTAGGGCTTTGAAGGCCCTTGGTCTTAATACTATCCTAAGCCTCTAGGGGGTTACTAGTGCTATTGCGGCTGGGGCAAGTGGAAGGAGGCAGATTGTTGCGGAGGTTGAAATAGCTAGGGGTAGGGTCAGTTGTGAGGATGGGAGGCGTCAGGGGGTGGTGCCGGCGAGGTTATTAGGGGATATAGTGAGGGTCATGGCGTAGCAGAGTCGAAGGTAGAAGTAGAGGCTGAGGAGGGCAGATAGGGCTGCTACTGTGGCGGTTAATGGCAGGTCTTGTTTAGTTAATTCTTGAAGAATTAGTCATTTTGGCATGAAGCCAGAGAGTGGGGGGAGTCCTCCTAAAGAGAGGAGAACTAGAGGGGTGAGAGATGTAATTGTTGGTATTTTTGACCATGAGGAAGCAAGTGAGTTGATGTTGGTTGATTTATTTAGTTTAAAAACTAGGAATGTTGAAAATGTCATAATAAAGTACATAATTAGTGTAAGGAGCGTTAGAGATGGGGAGAATTGAATAATTAAGATTATTCAACCTAAGTGGGCGATTGAGGAGTAGGCAAGGATTTTTCGTAATTGTGTTTGATTTAGTCCGCCTCATCCGCCGACAAGGGTGGAGGCCAGCCCTAATAAAATTAATATGGTTGAATTTGAAGGTTGAATTTGAAGGAGGAGTGAGAAGGGGGCCAGTTTTTGTCAGGTTGAAAGGATGAGTCCTGTTGTTAGGTCTAATCCTTGCAATACTTCTGGAAGTCATGCGTGTACTGGGGCTAGGCCAATTTTCAGTGCTAGGGCCAGGGTAATTATTGTGATAGGGAGGGGGTGGCTTATTTGCTGAATATCCCATTGTCCTGTCAGTCAGGCATTTGTAGTGCTTGCGAATAGTAGCATGGCGGCGGCTGCTGCTTGGGTAAGGAAATATTTGGTGGTGGCTTCAACCGCTCGTGGGTGGTGGTGTTGGGCTATAAGAGGGATAATAGCGAGGGTATTAATTTCGAGTCCTATTCAGGCAAGCAGTCAGTGTGAGCTTGCAAAGGTTGTTATTGTTCCTAGGCCTAGACCAAAGAGTAGAATGGTTAAGATGTAAGGGTTCATTAGTAAAAGAAGGATTTTAACCAACATGTTTGGGGTATGGGCCCAAAAGCTTTATTAGCTGATTTTACTAGGAAGTGGTGTAGTGGAAGCACTAAGAGTTTTGATCTCTTCAGGTAGGGTTCGAGTCCCTTCTTTCTAAGGAGTTGGAGGGACTTTAACCCTCATAATTCACTCTATCAAAGTGGCCCTTTTCTTCAGGCACAGCTCCAAGGTTAAAGTTGAGGGGGGAGGCCAGTGAATGCGATGGGAAGTGATAAGTGTCAGATTACTAGGGCTAGTGTTAATGGGAGGAAGTTTTTTCAGATGAGGTGTATTAATTGATCGTATCGGAATCGTGGGTAAGAGGCTCGGACTCAGAGGAAGACAACTGAGAGGAGGGCTGCTTTAGTTATAAGGTTAACTGATGTTAGTTCAGGGAAGGTGTGAGAAAGGGAGGCCCCCAGGAATAGTGTAGCTGAAAGTGTGTTTATGAGGAGGATGTTGGCGTACTCTGCTAAAAAGAAGAGTGCAAATGGGCCTCCCGCATATTCTACATTAAAGCCAGAAACGAGTTCTGATTCTCCTTCGGTTAGATCAAATGGTGCTCGGTTGGTTTCTGCTAGTGTGGAGATGTATCATATTGCAGCTAAGGGTCAAGCTGGTAGGATTAGTCATGTGCTTTCTTGGGCTACGCTGAAGGTTTGAAGGGTGAAGCCTCCGGTGAAAATAATGGCGTTTAAAAGGATAAGGCCTAGGCTCACTTCGTATGAAATGGTTTGGGCGACTGCTCGTAGGGCCCCGATTAGTGCGTATTTTGAATTTGATGCTCAACCTGAGCCTAAAATTGAATATACTGCTAGGCTGGATAGGGCTAGAATAAATAAAATGCCTAGGTTTAGGTCTGCTATTGGGAAGGGGAGAGGTATGGGGGTTCAAAGGGTTAAAGCAAGGGTGAGGGCGAGTATGGGTGTAAATAGGAAGAGGATCGGGGAGGATGTTGAGGGGCGTACAGGTTCTTTTATAAATAGTTTTAGTCCGTCTGCGATGGGTTGCAGTAGTCCGTAGGGTCCGACTACGTTTGGGCCTTTCCGGAGTTGTATGTAGCCTAGGACTTTCCGTTCTACGAGGGTAAGGAGGGCAACGGCAAGGAGGACGAATACAATAAGAATAAGTGGGTTAAGGATTAAGGTAATAAGTGCTGAAATCATAGTTAAGGAGAGGACTTGAACCTCTGTGGAAAGGGCTTAGGTCTTTTGCAATGGCCGGGCTCTGCCACCTTAACATGCTATTTTCTTGAGCAGGGGGTTATGCCCTTTTACCTATTTTAGTTGTTTTCATTAGGTTGGGGTAAGGCGTGCTTGCAGTATTGGCCTTTTCTTTTCGGTCCTTTCGTACTAGAAAAGATCATAGCATAGATAGAAACTGACCTGGATTACTCCGGTCTGAACTCAGATCACGTAGGACTTTAATCGTTGAACAAACGAACCCTTAATAGCGGCTGCACCATTAGGATGTCCTGATCCAACATCGAGGTCGTAAACCCTCTTGTCGATATGGGCTCTAAAAGAGGATTGCGCTGTTATCCCTGGGGTAACTCGGTCCGTTGATCGGCGTTGAGCCGGATCTGTTATTGGTCAGAAATTCTGTTAATTTGAGCGGTGGCTCTTGGTTTTAGAAGTAGAGTTCTTCCATTCCACGCGGGGGTTTTTTGCTTCCCCGAGGTCGCCCCAACCAAAGACATCAGGCCAGGATGCAGTAAGTTCAATCCTTTAGTGGGGGTGTTTGACAAGATCTGGCTTAGTGTCTGAAGCTCCACAGGGTCTTCTCGTCTTATGGTTTTATCCCCGCTTCTGCACGGGGAGATCAATTTCATTGACTGGAAAAAGGAGACAGTTAAGCCCTCGTCGTGCCATTCATACAGGTCTCCATTTAAAAGACAAGTGATTGCGCTACCTTTGCACGGTCAAAATACCGCGGCCGTTAAACACGTGGTCACAGGGCAGGCGGGACCTCTTATGTTATTTTTTCAAGAGGCGATGTTTTTGGTAAACAGGCGAGGCTTGTTTGTGTGTTTGCCGAGTTCCTTCTTTTTCTTTTAGTCTTTCCTTGTTGGCACACCGGTGTGGGGTTAACGGTATTTTAGTGGGTGTTTTTCTTGTTATTTGGTTTTTTACTCATTGCCCTCTTTGTTTGGGACCGTTAAGGTTCGGTGGGAGGTCCGTTCCGATTTACACGTGTGCTGGGAGAGAGTTTGGGCTCTCTTATTACTCATATTAGCATGGTCGCTTCCATGGGGGCATGGGACGGCCTGGTAAGTTTAGGGGTTTTAGATCTATTATCAGTATTGTGGGGGTTAGTTAATGCTTGAGCTTTAACGCTTTCTATTAGGATGGCTGCTTTTAGGCCCACCATAGCATTTTGCCTTAAGATTATTATGATCTTTATCCTCCTGGAAAAGTTGTGTCTTGTTTCAAAGGGGCTGTACCCCCTTTGACTAACTCTCAAAATTTCTTCTGGTCTCAGGAATAGGCTAGTTAGACAGGGCGAGGGAAGAACTTATGAGGCTGAACTTTTATCCAATTTCCAGGCAACCAGCTATTACTAGGTTCGGTAGGTCTGTCACCTCTACTCAAAGCTCTTCCCACTCTTTTGCCACAGAGACGGGGGCGCCCTATTGATTAGGCTGTCTTGGAGTAGCTCACCTAGTTTCGGGGTATTAAACTAAAATTCTCTTTGCTTAAGAGGTACTGGCTAAATCATGATGCAAAAGGTACGAGGTTGTGTCTCTGCTTTTTGGTGCTTTACTGGGTTGTTTCATTTCTCTTTCAGCTTTCCCTTGCGGTACTTTCTCTATTGCTTCAGGTTCCTTTTCCGTCGCCCGTACTAAGGAGGAAAAATGGTTTGTTTATAGGTTAAAGTGTATTGGGGGTTATAGATAGGGTCATATTGGTTTTGTGAGGGTGAGCTAGCTATTGGGCGTCAGGGCGACCCGATTTGCACGGGTGACTTCTCAGTGTAAGGGAGATGCTTTTCTATCTTAGCTACGCTCTGATTTTTCCAAGTGCACCTTCCGGTACACTTACCATGTTACGACTTGCCTCCCCTTTGCAGGTGTCGGTTTTTAGGTATGTGTTTATGTTAGCTCGGGGAGAGTGACGGGCGGTGTGTGCGCGCTTCAGGGCCAGTTTCAGCGGAACGCTCTATTTTCTGCTTACTGCTAAATCCTCCTTCTAATATACGTTTCAGTATATTGTCCGTATTTCCTGGTTTAGGAAATGTAGCCCATTTCTTCCCCTCTCATTCGCTACACCTCGACCTGGCGTTTTGGGTTTTACCAATTTTGCTTACTATTAGACCTTCACAGGGTAAGCTGACGACGGCGGTATATAGGCGGAAAAAACAAGGGAGGGTGAGGTTTAACGGGGGTTATCGGTTCTAGAACAGGCTCCTCTAGGTGGATATAAAGCACCGCCAAGTCCTTTGGGTTTTAAGCTAATGCTCGTAGTACCCTGGCGGATAGTGGGTGTAATGGTCTATCAAAGTTTAGGGCTGGGCATAATGGGGTATCTAATCCCAGTTTGTTCCGCAGCTTTCGTGGAGTCGGGGAAAATAAAGTCACTTTCGTGGTGGGGCTTCTTACCTTCGGAAACGTATAACAGTTCTGAGGGCGTTCGGCTTTAGTTTAGTAAATTCCTTAACCACTCTTTACGCCGTTGTCTGTCAACTTGAGCCTCTCGTATAACCGCGGTGGCTGGCACGAGTTTTACCGGCTCTTTTAGCTTTAACTAAGTCAAGTTTTCACTTATAGCTTAATGTTTATCACTGCTGAAGTCCCTTGAGGGTGTGGCTAAGCAAGGTGTCATGGGCTGGCGTTAACTGTGCCTGATACCGGCTCCTTGTTTCCGGGCGGGAAACTGTGGGGCATTCTCACAGGGGTGCGGATACTTGCATGTGTAAGTTTAGCTAAAGCTGACAGTAAAGTCAGGACCAAGCCTTTGTGCTTACGGGGCCACTCTAGGGTCCGTCTTAACATCTTCAGTGTTATGCTTTAGTTAAGCTACGCTAGC